CCCATTTATAGAAAATATCCCACTATTTGCTCTCATTCTTCATCGAATCATATGAATCGATTTAGCAATAATGGAATTTCTATTTTTTTTTTACTGAATCACATGAAATTTTACCTAACTCCGGATATGGAATGTATGAAATACCTATGAACAGAGGAATAAATAGAATTTTATACTCAAATTGGAATTTGCAACAAACGGATATAATATAAAGAAAGGAATTGAAAAATTCCACCTAGACTTATGGAGTTTTTTAAAGAATATCCGAACTAAAAATGGATTAAATTTCTACCATTATTATGATATTACATATTCCAATTCGATTGGATACCAGAAAAATAAATGAATTCGGGATTTGATCTGTTCGATGAGATAAAGACCTAATAATCAGAAACAATATAGAATTTATTTTTTTAGCACTTACCCTTTTCACGGATTCAATTGTTCAAAAAAGAATTCGAATTCGCAGAGAAGAGAGATATTTGTACCTATTTTTTTTTTAGTAGAATTTTTAGAATACGATTGAAGTGCGTAATAAGGCTTGGATTTATTAAACATGCGCAGATATGACTCTAGCTATAACTATCTATATATATGTCTCTTCCTTTATTGCAGCCCTATTCGTTCGGGACAGTACATGTCGTGTTAAATTTTTATTTTCTATTCAATCTATTTAATGAAAAATTGTAAAAAAAAAATGGAAGCACGATAATTTCCTGAAAATTCCCTATAGGCATTATATACGGATAAGATACCCGATTAGATAATATCTGTGTAACAATTTATGTTCTAGGGTTTACATATACTGATAATTGCTGTTATAATTAAAATGGAAAAGGATTTTTTTGATTGAAAAATCAATACTGATTAGTTATGTCTCAATTTGGATTTTCTTATCTCATTAGGAAATTCTTATTTGAAATTAAAATTCAAGAATCGTTCATGAATTAATAGTTAATGGTTCCGATTTGTCCTGAATTTTGGCTTTTGTGACTGAAAGTGCACGTTTGTTTTTTCAATAGAAAAAAAAAGGGGGGGGAAGGATCTCTTTTAAGAATGGGATTAAGGAAAACAGAATTTAAGATACAAACAAATAAAAAAAAATTAGAACCCCCCTTTTTTTTTTGGGGGGTGTATTCTCATTCATATATTTATTTTGTATCGTTTTGGCGGCATGGCCGAGCGGTAAGGCGGGGGACTGCAAATCCTTTTTCCCCAGTTCAAATCCGGGTGTCGCCTGATCGACAAAATAGCTTATTCCCTTTTGTTGATATAAAACTTGACAATTTTTTTCCAGCAGAAGAAGGCGGGGGAAAAGGACTCTTGAGACTTGCTTGATGCTAAATTCTTAGCATCTGGAGGTTTTATTCTTTAAAATGCTATAAATCCCTGCGTCTCGGATTCAAGGAAAGATTCTAGTAGTGAAAAGGAATCGGTAAATCTTGATATGATAGTCCTTCGACTCCACTACTAATGTAGTGTCCGTCTACTGACTGGGTCTTGAATTAGATTGAATAGGAATAGATCGGACAGGGAATCTAATTCAATTTTTTGTTGGGGAAGGGGCGGAATAAACTTTGTATACAGACTCATGAAAGTATATGAGCGCTCCGGCATTTATTCAATATTAGTTAGATTGAATAGCTAATTGGCTTTCTTTTGATTATTTTATTATCATTTTTTTCTATTTATCATTATTTTTTTTTTTACTTAATGAAATGGAGGGCAACAAAATAAAGCATAGGTCTTATTATTACTACCTGTTAGTAACATTCATTCCCTTAATACTTCCAAGGGTGTCTCCGGATATTTTGTTTGTGCTTAATGTTTTCCGATTATACTAGAAATCATATAAGAACTTGTTAGATGTTATAATTGGATTTATTGGATTCTTTCGTCAATGGTGTTAGGCCAGAATCCCTTTTTGACTCTGTGCCAGCGATTCCACTATTATTAGTGAACAATAATGAAATAATTCCTTCATATTGATAGAGATAGGAGACAGAATTTACATGGATATAGTAAGTCTCGCTTGGGCTGCTTTAATGGTAGTCTTTACATTTTCCCTTTCCCTCGTAGTATGGGGAAGAAGTGGACTCTAAAGGTACTACTAATTGAGTTGAGGGAAAAAACTAAAATCAAACTGTATCAATTGTTTCATAGACGGGTTCTTAAATTTTTTTCATTTTTATATTTAATTAGAAATTGAATTAAAAAATATCTGCATTTCGGAATTATAGTGTATTCGAGTGGAGTAATGTATTCTATGGATAATATAGAAATTGAAAATACTCTTTCAATCAAACAAATATTTGAATTATTCCCATGTTCGTATTTTGAAAGTCAAGGGAATACAAATAATAGGAAATTTATTCCAACCGAATTCTTTCTAAAATTTATATTTCGATGAACTGGCTCTTACCAAAGTTATATATGGACAATGAGGAACCGCGGAACCCCTTTTTTATTTATTTTTTTCCCCTTTTTTCAAAGAGAAAAGAAACTGTTATGAGTTATTAAGCGGATACACACTTTCTATAGGAAACAAGATAGACATAGTAGTTGTCTAACGAGATACTACACATAATAAGATATTGCCGTTGCCTTAGGCGAGTCACATATTACGTGCTTACCGCTTGTTTTATTATTCGGTTTATTATTTTATTTTTGTTTCGGAATTGGATTTATGCTTTCATTTCATATCATGGTTCAAACGTTAAAAATCGGTTGGGTTTTACTAATCTTTTCGAAATAGGAAAAAGTTTCCCATAGAACCCCGGATCATCTGTCAACTATTTAATTAATTACTTCTTCGGAATGCGAAAAAGATTCTTTTTTTTTTTAATATGATACCGGGATTGGTCTTGAAAATAATCAGAAATCTATAAATTGTAATCGGAAGAACCTTTTGATTATTTCAGATTGATTGGAACCAATACAAATCAAATAGATGAAACAAAGAAAAAAATTGGGATGCTATGTACATTACATATATGTGATTGATATTCTATATATGAGGATACATATTGTAGATTGATCCATATTAATCTTTATAGAGTAAAACTTTATACACTACAATAATAGTTTATACACTACAATAATAGATAGTATGGTAGAAAGAAATAGATTTTATTTCTTTCTACCATACTATCAGATTTCATAGAATACTGCTGATTCTAGTCCGATCATTTCATTTAAGAGTAAGACGCGAAAATTAAAATCCTTTTTCATTTTTTTCTTCAATCATTGAACTAAGAAGTCAAGTTTAAGTCAAATTAATCACCTTGACTTACTGTTTTTACGTAAATTATAAGTAAGAAGGCAGTAGGAACTAGAATGAACAGTGCAGTAGCAATAAATGCGAGAATATTTACTTCCATAATCTCATCGTTTGATTTCTCTTTAATTCGCAATAACTCGGGATTTAATCCCATAGAGATGATAAACCTTTCGTCGGTAAATTAAATGATATAAATTACATCTTGATGATATCGAATCGGATCAATATCATGAATAACAATATCTGAGCTATCAAATCGATTCATCGTCGAGAATTGAATAGTATAACATAGGAAGATCTTTTATCCATACCAAATTAAAAAATTAGATTTCTGATCCAATCAATAATTCCTTTACTTTTTTTTTATATTCTCATCCTTGGATTAGTAATAGGATAAACATATATCAAAAGTTCATTGTGAAATTTGAATGAGATAGATTGTTTCAAATGCAAATAATTAGGAATTGAAATTAGTACTTGAGGTTATAAAAAATCGGAGCCAGAAAAGGATATCCTTTTAATCCTAAAGTATTCTATCAAAGGAACTGTGTTCAATTTTTTTTGTATCGTGCAAATTCCATTTGTGTGTGTGTTCGCAGTAAACATATTCTATAGTACTCTATTTCATTACACAGATCGGAAGTAATCGAAAAAAGCCAGGTCTAGTAGTACTCTCTTGGAATCCTGAATATGACGCTACTAATAATTGTACTAATCCACATATGTTTCTTTTCCATCAATCAGTATTAGTTGAAGAAATGGAAATTACCATATTGGTTTGATGAGAAATGTGAAACGAAAAAAAAGACCCTGTTAGGAATGAGATTATTTTTGTTATTTTGACTCCCTTTCACAGAAGAAATGAATTGATGTATTTTTTTATTGGATTTCTATCCATCGGGACTGACGGGGCTCGAACCCGCAGCTTCCGCCTTGACAGGGCGGTGCTCTGACCAATTGAACTACAATCCCAGGGAACAAAAAAAGCGTACAGCATGCATATTCTTACGATTTCATCCAAACCCTTTCTATTTCGATTTTAGATTAGAATCATCGTGTTGTAACTTGCAGGGGCGGGACTGATATATTGATATCTATATGGATATGCACTTTAGCAAGATCGACACGGATTACTAGTAATCTGTTCGTTATTGCCAAATCGATTGAAAAAAAATCTTTCAATGAATCAATGAAAAAAAAAAGAGTCTTTTTTATTTACTTTACTCCTTTCCTTAGACTTTATACTTACAGATCTTGATATGAATCTAGATCATTAGCGAGATCTGAATTTGTGGAAAAAATACGTAATAAAAATAAAATAAATAGCGGTAGGGATGTATCAGATTTTTATTCTTCCGTATCAGAGCGCATCAGGCATTTCCGGAGAACAACAAATGGTTACATCATTTCATGGTGGATCGGCGAATTATTGGGCCGAGCTGGATTTGAACCAGCGTAGACATATTGCCAACGAATTTACAGTCCGTCCCCATTAACCGCTCGGGCATCGACCCAGGAAGAATCAATTTCAGTCTTTATTGATAATCCACGATCAACTTCCTTTCGTAGTACCCTACCCCCAGGGGAAGTCGAATCCCCGCTGCCTCCTTGAAAGAGAGATGTCCTGAACCACTAGACGATGGGGGCATACTTGCCCGACCGCCATTCTACTATGTTCATAGTATGAACAGTTTTTTGAAATTGTCAATATAATGGAATG